ATTCAATAGAGCATTAAGTTCCTTTTTTATTTGTAGCAAACAAGTAGTTAGTTTATCAGAATCCAAGTAAAACGAATATGAATGGGGTTTCTTTGTTGACATAAGATCTAAATTGTAAAAAGAATCAAAAGTAGGGGATAACTCTTTTTTATCTATATTCTTGATTACTAATTCAGTTAAGAGGCCTCTATCAACAAGAAAAAAAGTGAATTCTTTTTTTCGTCAAATTATAGGAAAATAAAAAATTTTTGTTCTACGTCTTACGTATGTATATAGAATCCAAATTTTGTACCTTCTATACTCACTTATATATATACTTAGATTTATACTAATTAAACTTTGAATTCTAATATATTATTAATTATAATTATTTAATTTTTAATAAGATAAGATATCTTTATAAATAATAACAGGTACAAATAGTAAATCGAGGTATCCTTTATATGACAACTTTCGACTTTCCCTCTGTTTTGGTGCCTTTAGTAGGCTTAGTATTTCCGGCAATGGCAATGGCTTCTTTATTTCTTCATGTTCAAAAAAATAAGACTGTTTAGATCTGATGGGCCCAACTCTCATCCATTTTTTTTTTTTTTCAAAACTAAGACTTGTATCATAACGCAGATACCTATTTATTGTAAGAAGGTATAACATGCGGCGCTTCCGTCGAAAGGAGCTCTTTGACCTGTAGAAAGATGATATGGGGTAAAGGAATTATATCTATTTGAAAAAATCTCAGGATCGCCGGATGGCTGAACTGTAAAATCGGTACATCTATATCTATATATATATCGATGGGATCATACGAAGGGTATGTTTTTATTTTAGATCTAACCAACTTGATAAATTACTCTTAAAGGTTTACATCAAACTAAGTACTAGTTGATGAGAGTTACTTCGGAAACAAAAAGAGTAAAGTCTAGGGTATTTTCTCAATTCCAATAAAACGAAACCGGATCAAGTATGAGTTGTCGATCAGAACATATATGGATACAACCTATAACGGGGTCGCGAAAAACAAGTAATTTATGCTGGGCCATTATCCTTTTTTTAGGTTCATTAGGATTCTTATTGGTTGGAACTTCCAGTTATCTTGGGAGAAACTTGATATCTTTATTTCCGTCTCAGCAAATCCTTTTTTTTCCACAAGGGATTGTGATGTCTTTCTATGGGATCGCGGGTCTCTTTATTAGCTCCTATTTGTGGTGCACAATTTCGTGGAATGTAGGGGGTGGTTATGATCGATTCGATAGAAAAGAAGGAATGGTATGTATTTTTCGTTGGGGATTCCCTGGAAAAAATCGTCGCATCTTCCTCCGATTCCTTATAAAGGATATTCAGTCCGTCAGAATAGAAGTTAAAGAGGGTATTTATGCTCGCCGTGTACTTTATATGGATATCAGAGGCCAGGGGGCCATTCCCTTGACTCGTACTGATGAGAATGTTACTCCACGGGAAATCGAACAAAAAGCTGCCGAATTGGCCTATTTCTTGCGTGTACCGATTGAAGTATTTTGAGAAATGAGCTGAGAGAATGAATGCTTTCTCAGCAGGAAGGAAAAACTAAAGAATCCCCCTTTTCTATACCATAACTTAACTAACTTAACTGAAGTTTCTTCATAACGCTCATTCTAGTCAAAGAAGACGTATACGTAACGTAACAACGACAAAACAAAACTATTTTTGTGGTCTTTTATGTGTATGGAAATCTACACAACTTAATTCAATAACAAAAAAGTAAGTAACAAATCGAAAAAATGGATTCATCCTTTCTATTTTATATCAAAGCATTTCGAAATACATAAATTTTTTTATTCCGGACTCTGAGTAGTCAGTGAAAATTTTTAAAAATCAAAATATAAGATATTTTGATATAATGGTAGAAAAGAATATTCATTACTTAAATAAAGCGGTTCTTTCAGGCAGTCATCGATTCGTCGAAAGGGGGATACTTGCTTCGAATTTAACCAATTACTATATCTGGAAACAATATAATATTTTTTTGTTAATTCTTTGAATTCTAAGTGGATTCTTAATCTATTTCTGTATTCTTTCTACATTCAAAGACTAACTCCGAAATCACAAATAAAAAAAAGTGAATAGATTAATAATTAATAAGTTCGATACTTTGTAATAGAACTCATGCATGAGAGAAATATTGTATGGCGTAGAGTCAACTAATGAGGTCGGTTCATTAAAATTAAAAATTAATAGATGAAATGAAAAAATGTCAAAAAAGAAAGCATTCACCCCTCTTTTATATCTTGCATCTATAGTATTTTTGCCCTGGTGGATTTCTCTCTCATTTAATAAAAGTCTGGAATCTTGGGTTACTTATTGGTGGAATACTAGGCAATCTGAAATTTTTTTGAATGATATTCAAGAAAAGAATATTATAAAAAATTTCATAGAATTGGAAGAAATCCTTCTTTTGGAGGAAATGATCAAGGAATACTCGGAGACACATCTACAAAACCTTCGTATAGGAATCCACAAAGAAACGCTCCAATTAATCAAGATACACAATGAGGATCATATTCATACGATTTTGCACTTCTCGACAAATATAATATGTTTCGTTATTCTAAGCGGTTATTCTATTTTGGGTAATGAAGAACTTGTTATTCTTAACTCTTGGGCTCAGGAATTCCTATATAACTTAAGTGACACAATAAAAGCTTTTTCGATTCTTTTATTAACAGATTTATGTATCGGATTCCATTCGCCCCATGGTTGGGAACTAATGATTGGCTTTGTCTACAAAGATTTTGGATTTGCTCATAATGATCAAATTATATCTGGTCTTGTTTCTACTTTTCCAGTCATTCTAGATACTCTATTTAAATTTTGGATTTTTCGTTATTTAAATCGTGTTTCTCCGTCACTTGTAGTGATTTATCATTCAATGAATGATTAAAAAAGGATCTACGGATATTAATCCAATTCAATTCTAACGTTTCTTACTTTGTAGTTGTACAGAAGCAAAGCATGTAAAATCATACTTACTCTTTCTATTTCTACCCATCCCAAAGATTTATTCTATATATTAAATATTATTTATTCCAGTAAAATTATTCCAGTAAATAGCAGAATTGCGGATAGGGAACTAGGTTAGCGACCTACCAAATTTATTGTAGACATTTTTGGGCTCAATGGTTGGACCATGCAAACTAGAAAGACTTTTTCTTGGATAAAGGAACAAATTAATCGATCCATTTCCGTATCGCTCATGATATATATCATAACTCGGCCATCCATTTCAAGTGCATATCCCATTTTTGCGCAGCAAGGTTATGAAAATCCACGAGAAGCGACTGGTCGTATTGTATGTGCCAATTGCCATTTAGCTAATAAGCCCGTGGATATTGAAGTTCCACAAACGGTACTTCCAGATACTGTATTTGAAGCAGTTGTTCGAATCCCTTATGATATGCAACTAAAACAGGTTCTTGCTAATGGTAAAAAGGGTGCTTTGAATGTAGGGGCTGTTCTTATTTTACCAGAGGGTTTTGAATTAGCTCCTGCCGATCGGATTTCCCCCGAGATGAAAGAAAAGATAGGCAATCTGTCTTTTCAGAGCTATCGCCCCAATAAAAAAAATATTCTTGTGATAGGCCCCGTTCCTGGTCAGAAATATAGTGAAATCACCTTTCCTATCCTTTCCCCGGACCCCGCTACTACGAAAGAGGTTCACTTCTTAAAATATCCTATATACGTAGGCGGAAACAGGGGAAGGGGTCAGATTTATCCCGACGGGAGCAAAAGTAACAATACAGTTTATAATGCTACATCAGCAGGTATAGTAGGTAAAATAATACGAAAAGAAAAAGGGGGTTACGAAATAACCATAGCGGATGCATCGGATGGACGTCAAGTGGTTGATATTATCCCTCCAGGGCCAGAACTTCTTGTTTCAGAAGGCGAATCTATCAAATTGGATCAACCGTTGACGAGTAATCCTAATGTGGGCGGATTTGGTCAGGGAGATGCAGAAATAGTACTTCAAGATCCCTTACGTGTCCAAGGCCTTTTGTTCTTCTTGGCATCTGTTATTTTGGCACAAATCTTTTTGGTTCTTAAAAAGAAACAGTTCGAGAAGGTTCAATTGTCAGAAATGAATTTCTAGACTCGCGGATTTATCGCCATTGAGCTCATAACGTAAAAAGAACAAAAATTTTTTTTGACGACTCTTTATGATAAAAAATGGACATTATGAAAAGCCTTTTGCTTTTTTATACTCGTTTTCTACGAGATGTCGGGAATTCCTTGTACCGCATTCCTAGTCATAGTATGTAGATTGTGAAGAAGATTTTTTACTTTTTTTGAATCCAAATTGGGGTGGTATTATTATGTTACTATTATCACATTTCAATGTCATAAAATTCATTAATAGTGTTTTCTATTCTAATTGAATGAAATTAAACTAGATACTAGACATAAGTAAGCGGGGAATAGAACGGATAAATGCGTGGAACACAAAATTATAGGGACGATTATTCATCTTCCTAGTATTCGACACAAGAAAAGGAATTTTCCACATCTCTTTCTTGTGTCGAAAGAAAAAAAAGATTATTTATCCTGTTCGTCAAAGATTACTAGTCTAAGTTTTGAATTTTTCAAGATAATATCAGGACTTTTTTAGATATATTATATATTACATAATATATAGAATTTTATATTATAAATTCTAAAATATAATAGTGGGCAAACAAAAGAGAGGGAGGTTTATTGAGTAAATAGAACTTCTTCAATAAACTTAAAAAATTTCCATTTTTGATGAGATACAAAAAAAATACTAAGGTTTTATTCTTATTTGAGGATAGTATGTCATCTAGGAAATCGAGTAATTTCTTCTTTCTTCTAACTTTGAAAGTATCGATAGAAACTATCGAGCAACGGGCGGATGGATCAATGAACTTCATTTTTCAAAAACATCATCAGAAAAATGGAATGGGTTTTTGCCATTTAGACGAAAAAATATTCTAATTCTTAAGAACTCAACG